TCCTAATGGTTTGGACTTGAGTAGGCTGAAAAAAGATATACAACCTTGGCAAGAACGTCGTTCCGCGGAATATATGACTCATGCTCCTTTAGGTTCTTTAAATTCCGTCGGTGGTGTAGCTACCGAGATCAATGCAGTCAATTATGTTTCGCCTAGAAGTTGGTTATCCACCTCTCATTTTGTTCTAGGATTCTTCCTATTCGTGGGTCACTTGTGGCATGCGGGAAGGGCCCGTGCAGCTGCCGCAGGATTTGAAAAAGGAATTGATCGGGATTTGGAACCTGTTCTTTTCATGACCCCTCTTAACTGAGATATAAGATAAATGCCTGAAGTAGGAATCAATAGAATTCCATCATACGTATTGGAATTGGGATCGGGTGATACTTAAAAATCTGACTTTTTGTAACTCAATTATATCCATTTTTTTTTGACTCGGCTAGCCCACCTAGCCGAGCCAGGCGAAAAAATAAAGAAAGGGATTCAACGAGTAAAAGGAGAGAGAGGGATTCGAACCCTCGATAATTCTGAACAAAGAACTATACCGGTTTTCAAGACCGGAGCTATCAACCACTCAGCCATCTCTCCGAAAAACAATCTCTGTTTTATTTTATTTATATTCTCCAGAATAGAACATGGTCCTATGAGTTGGTCATTCATTATCCGTAGAAAGAGCTCGAGCGTGACTAACTATATATATTTTGATTTATCTATCTGTATATATGGGCAGATGCACGAGCCGGTATCCATATTTATGAAGTAAATAAAAAAGGCTCCTTGACTCCATGTCTGAATAAAGTGGTAAAATAATAAGTCTTATAGGATCAATGGATTCATGGTCAAATCCCTCCACGATCCATTTTATTACAATTAATAGTTTTTTGCTGAGCGGGATCAAATGGTATAGTTTATTTCTTGGTAGATTGGAGGATTAGAAGCATGACTATTGCTTTCCAATTGGCTGTTTTTGCATTAATTGCTACTTCATCAATCTTATTGATTAGTGTACCCGTTGTATTTGCTTCTTCTGACGGTTGGTCAAGTAACAAAAATTTTGTATTTTCCGGTACATCATTATGGATTGGATTAGTCTTTCTAGTAGCTATCCTTAATTCTCTCATCTCTTGAACCAATTCAGTATTTGTATTTTACAGATAAAAAAAAGACCCCCCTCGAATTTCTTCGGGTTGTGAGACACATTTAAATTCCATAGTATATTCCATAATATAAAATGAGTCTCGAAAATGAAAATAAATAAAAAATTGGAGGGGGGTCAAAGTACAACTTCTTGAATGAAACAAAAAAGAAATTAGATTATAATAACCTACATATAAGATCTATTTTATATAAATAGTAATTAATATTATTCGAATAAAAGAATAATGGAATCATTCTGAGGATCGTATCAATCCCTGCACAATAATGATCCAGACATGATATCATATATGTGTAGACATATACATGCTTATCAGGAAAGAAAAAAGCGGATATGGTCGAATGGTAAAATTTCTCTTTGCCAAGGAGAAGACGCGGGTTCGATTCCCGCTATCCGCCTATCTATTCTATAGTGGGGTAATTTAATAGGATAAATGATTCGGTAGAGTTTACCACGAAAGTGTAGCGGTTCCATCTTCTCTTCTTAATTTTCCTTCCTTCAATCAAAAAATAAAAATAGTCATAATTATTTGATTATTGCTGGGTAGTTAACAGAGTAAAACCTATATTGAAAAAAAAAAACAATCGATATTGCGGAGACAGGATTTGAACCCGTGACCTCAAGGTTATGAGCCTTGCGAGCTACCAAGCTGCTCTACCCCGCGTTGAAGAGAAGAGATCGGAACTAATGGACAAACGCGAATTGTATGTGCCCCTCTACCATATCTATATAAATAGAATAGCCCATTTATATAGAATGGTAAAGGGAGCTCTCGACGATCATCGATCATAGAGATCGATAGAAACATGAAGAGATTGTTTGATCCTTACCAACTTGATCTTGTTGCGCCTGGTAACAAACATGCCTGAACCATTTCACGAAGTATGTGTCCGGATAACCCAAAGTCTCGATAGTTAGCTCTCGGTCTTCCGGTCGAAAAACAACGTCGATGAAGACGTGTAGGTGCACTATTACGAGGTGGGGATTGTAATTTTCCATGAATTTCCCATTTTTCACTCAACGACGGAACTTTTTTTATTTCCTTTTTTGAGGATCGACGAATCAAATGATATTTCTGTTCTAATTTCTGCCTCTTTTTCTCCCTCTGAATCAAGCTTTTCCTTGCCATAATGGTTCAGTTCTTATTATTATCAATGATACAAGTCAAATCCTAGATGTGGAAATATAAGAAGGTGGCCGCCCTCTCCATCGAACAAAATTGGATTGTCGATGTATATTAAAAAACGAATTAACCAAATTTGCCTGAGGTAGAGGCAATCAAGAAAGCTGCATAAGTGAATATATAACCTACAGAAAAGTGGGCTAATCCAACCAATCTTGCTTGCA